TGTCCGAGTAGATACTGTTACTTTCTCTCGAACCATAGTAATAATATTTTATTTGATTGAATTATTTATTTCTCTTGTTTCTCTTGAAATTTCTTCACTGTTCATTTCTACACACGTCTTTTTTTGGGGGGCCTACAGCCATTATGTGGCATAGGGGTTACATCCCGTACAAAAGTTAATAGTATACCACTTCTACGAATAGCTCGTAATGCGGCGTCTCTTCCGAGACCGGGACCTTTTATCATGACTTCGGCTCGTTGCATACCTTGATCGACTACTGTACGAATAGCATTTGCTGCTGCAGTTTGAGCGGCAAAGGGTGTCCCTCTTCTCGTACCCTTGAATCCACAAGTACCGGCCGAGGACCAGGAAATCACCCGACCCCGTACATCTGTAACCGTAACAATGGTATTATTGAAACTTGCTTGAACATGAATAACCCCCTTTGGTATTCTACGTGCACTTTTACGTGAACCCATACGTACGTTTCTGCGCGAACCAGTTCTCGGTGTAGCCTTTGCCATATTGTATCATCTCATAAATATGAGTCAGAAATATATGGATATATCCATTTCATGTCAAAACAGATTCTTTATTTGTACATTGAGCCCTTTAGTGAGTCTGATTATCCTTGTCTTTGTTTATGTCTCGGGTTGGAACAAATTACTCTAATGCGCCCCCGTCTACGGATTAGTCGACATTTTTCACAAATTTTACGAACGGAAGCTCTTATTTTCATATTTGTCATTCCTTATCTTAATTCTGAATCTACTTCTTGGTAGAAAATAAGTTTCTTAAAATTTTTCATCTCGAATCGTATTGAATAAAAACCGCCTAATCTTTCGAATCCTTGTTTCGGAGTCGATAAATTATACGTCCTCTGGTTGAATCATAACGACTTACTTCAATTTTGACTTTATCTCCTGGCAGTATCCGTATAAAACTACGCCGGATCTTTCCTGAAACATAACCTAGAATCAGATCTTCATTATCTAACCGAACCCGGAACATGCCATTGGGAAGCGATTCAGTAATTAAACCTTCATGAATCCATTTTTGTTCTTTCATTCCAGGTAAAGCCCCCTTGAAGTATCAACTAATGGAGGAGAAACGATATTAGAAAACTCACCCCTTTCTTTGTTTTTTTTACAAATAGGAAGAGGTTTCGGATCCCATTTGGATATTAAAAGGATTACCATATATAACACAAAATTTCTCCGCCGATTCCTTCTAGTCGAGCCTCCCGGTCTGTCATTATACCGCGAGAAGTAGAAAGAATTACAATCCCCATCCCGCCTAAAATTCTAGGAATTCGTTGAGAGTTAGAATAGATTCGTAGACCGGGTCGACTGATTCGTTTTAAATTTAAAAAATTTCTATAGGGTCTTTTCCTATTCCTTCTATGTCGCAGGGTTAAAACCAAAAAAATTTTGTTTTTTTCTCGATGTTTTCTGACGTTTTCGATAAAACCTTCTCGGAAAAGTATTTTAACAACATTTTCGGTAATATTAGTGGATGCTATGCGAACAACTCCTTTTCTATCCATATCTGCATTTCGTATAGAGGTTATTATCTCAGCAATAGTGTCTCTACCCATGATGAACTAAAATTTTTGGTACCTCAAAATTGGATATAATTAACATGTTTTTCTTTGTTTTTTTTTATTGGTTTCTGAATATGAATTTTTCAAGGTATATGCATGAGACACAATCTACGAATTAATCTAGTTCTTAATTTATTTCCTTTCAAATACCCCAAAGAGATCAGGATCTCTTTTTAGTTTATAATACCTCGGGAGCTAATGAAACTATTTTAGTAAAATTTAATTGTCTCAGTTCGCGGGGGATTGCACCAAAAATTCGAGTTCCTTTTGGATTTCCTTCTTGATCAATCACAACTGCAGCATTGTCATCATATCGTATTATCATACCGCTATCGCGTTTAAGTTCTTTACAGGTACGAACAATTACAGCTCTGACTACTTCTGATTTTTCTAGGGGCATGTTTGGTACTGCTTCTTTGATCACAGCAACAATAACGTCACCAATATGAGCATATCGACGATTACTAGCTCCTATGATTCGAATACACATCAATTTTCGAGCCCCGCTGTTATCCGCTACATTTAAATGGGTCTGAGGTTGAATCATATGAATTTTTGAGTCTATTCTTCCAATGCAAAGGATGAAGAAAATAAAAGAAATATTGTTTGTCCAAAAAAAGAAACCTGCGTTTTTGTTTCATCCCCAAGACTCATTTCTGCCGGTTCTACATTTTTATCCTGAAATAATAAATTGAGTTCGTATAGGCATTTTGGATGCTGCTATTAAAATAGCCCTTCTAGCTATATTTTCGGTTACTCCGCCCATTTCATATAGTATTCGCCCCGGTTTAACAACAGCTACCCAATATTCAGGGGATCCTTTCCCCGAACCCATACGTGTTTCGGCAGGTCTTACTGTAACTGGTTTGTCTGGAAATATACGGACCCATATTTTTC